AAAGGTAAGTAACCATTCCCCTTTCGTAATGTTTTGAACAACGGAACTAAGACAAACTCGAAAGTTTCGCCTTTCTTTTTATTTGAATATTTTTGATTATTCCCGGGATGGGGATTCTTAGTTTCCCCATCACCCAACATACGCCCTAAACAAGAAGAATTTTTTTTATTGTTTCTAATATGTCCAGCCCAATACCTAATACCTAAGCGATTTGATCAATCTTAGCACAAATGAATACTGAAAAAAACCTAACAATTACGACAAACCAAACACCAAAGTTAGTAAAAATGAAAAAAAAAGCGAAAGAACCCTTTTGAGTTGTTCCCTAGATTGAAGTTCGAACTCGTTAGTTATAGTCGTTACAACAGTTCTAGTTTATTAAACCAGAAACTTTGAAAGTTAAGTTAATTAAACCCGAAACCTTAAATAATTCAATAAGACGATAAATAGTTCAATAAGACGACAAAAGGTGGAATCATTAAATCTCCATTTCAATCTCGACGATTGACTAATAATAGGTTATTATGATTTCGAGCAAGCCGCTATGGTGAAATCGGTAGACACGCTGCTCTTAGGAAGCAGTGCTAGAGCATCTCGGTTCGAGTCCGAGTGGCGGCATAGCATCTCCAAAAAGATATACAAAAGGCGCTCTAAGGAATTTAATTTTTGATTTCCATTCTGTATAGTTGAGGTATTCTCGCTTTTAATTTTTTTTATGATCTTTTCAACTTTAGAGCATATATTAACGCATATATCCTTTTCGGTCGTTTCAATTGGAATTCCAATATATTTACTAACCTTATTAGTCGATGAAATAAGAGGACTATATGATTCATCAGAAAAGGGGATGATAGCTACCGCTTTCTGTCTAACAGGATTATTAATCACCCGTTGGACTTACTCGAGGCATTTCCCATTAAGCGATTTATATGAATCATTAATCTTTCTTTCATGGAGTTTCTCCATTATTCATAGGATTTTCTATTTGAAAAATAATAAAAATCATTTAATCGCTATAACGGCACCAAGTGTTATTTTTACCCAAGGCTTTGCTACTTCGGGTTTTTTAACCAAAATGCATCAATCCGGAATATTAGTACCCGCTCTCCAAGTCCAGTGGTTAATGATGCATGTAAGTATGATGGTATTGGGCTATGCAGCTCTTGTATGTGGATCCTTATTATCCATGGCTCTTCTAGTCATTACATCTCGCAAAGTTGTAAGGGTTTTTTTGAAAAGAAAAAATTTTTTAAATGTAAACGGGTCGTTTTGCTTCGGTGAAATCCAATACATCAACGAAAAAAGGAATGTTTTACTAAATAACCTTTCCGCTAGAAATTATTACAGGTATCAAGTGATTCAACAATTGGATCGTTGGGGTTATCGTATTATAAGTTTAGGATTTATCTTTTTAACCATAGGGATTCTTTCGGGAGCAGTATGGGCTAATGAGGCGTGGGGTTCTTATTGGAATTGGGATCCAAAAGAAACTTGGGCATTTATTACTTGGACTATATTCGGGATTTATTTACATATTCGAACAAATACAAATTTTGAAGGTGTAAATTCCGCAATTGTCGCTTCTACGGGATTTCTTATAATTTGGGTATGCTATTTCGGAGTCAATCTATTAGGAATAGGGTTACATAGTTATGGTTCATTTAGTTAATATCTACTTGAATTGAGGAAAGGGCTTGATGAAGACAAACATAGGACAGCGCATAGATCGAAACGAAACTTAGTGTTAGTATAAGACGCCGAGAACCTTTTGAATCGCCGCACTGCTTGATTCAAAAGGTTCTTACAAACGCCAAAGGCGTTTGGTCACAAGTAAAATTCGATTTTTTCCTTTTTTTTAACTGAAACTGAAGAGAAGAAAAAAGATTTCCTTGTTCATTGGCTACCGAACTTTTTTTTAATCATGGGATTTCGTTTTGATTTTTTTTAGTCGTGAAAACTATCTATAAAAAAATTAGATATAATAGCTTCAGCCTTGTCCACTGATAGTGAGAGAACGAAATCCGGATAAATACCAATACCTATTACGGGTAGAAGAATAGAGATCAAAACAAATAACTCCCGCGGCCCAGAATCAAAAAAAGAAGAGTTTAGTGGGGCATTAACTAACTTGTACCCATAGAACATTTGCCGTAACATAGATAATGAATAAATAGGAGTTAATATCATTCCAATTGTCATTACAAAAGTGATTAGGATTTTTGGCATTAAAAAAAATTTTTGGCTGGTAATTATTCCCAAAAATACTATAAATTCCGCAACAAAACCACTCATGCCGGGCAGTGCAAGGGAAGCCATTGACAAGATACTAAATAGTGTGAATATCTTTGGAATTGGGATAGCCAGTCCGCCCATCTCGTCGAGATAAGCAAGACGTATTCTATCATAACTCGTTCCTGCCAAGAAAAAAAGTGCAGCACTAATAAACCCATGAGAAATTATTTGTAAAATGGCTCCATTGAGGCCTGTATCGGTTATCGAACCAATTCCTAGAATTATGAAACCCATATGAGATACAGAGGAATAGGCTATTCTTTTTTTTAAATTCCGTTGTCCAGGAGATGTTGAAGCTGCATAAATTATTTGCATGGTACCTACTATCATGAACCAGGGTGAAAATATAGAATGGGCGTGCGATAATAGTTCCATATTGATCCGAATCAACCCATAAGCTCCCATTTTTAATAAGATTCCGGCTAGAAGCATACAAGTACTGTAATGTGCCTCTCCGTGGGTGTCTGGTAACCACGTATGGAAGGGTATAATCGGCAATTTGACAGCAAAAGCAATAAAAAATCCAATATAGAATATTATTTCCAGTGCCGCAGGATACGATTGATTAACTAATGTTTCCAAATTTAATGTTGGTTCATTGGAACCATATAAGCCGATACCCAATACTCCTATTAAAAGAAAAACGGAACCTCCCGCAGTGTACAAAATAAATTTTGTGGCTGAATAAAGGCGTTTCTTTCCACCCCACGCGGCCAGAAGTAGATAAACGGGAATTAATTCTAATTCCCACATGATGAAAAAAAGTAAAAGGTCTCGAGAAGAAAATGGTCCTATTTGACCGCTGTACATCGCTAACATCAGGAAATGGAATAGTCGGGAATTCCGAGTAACTGGCCGAGCCGCTAAAGTAGCTAAAGTAGTGATAAATCCCGTCAGTAAAATGGGTCCTATGGAAAGTCCATCTATTCCCAACCGCCAGTCAAAATCAAAAAAGGTGATCCATTTATAATCCTCTTCCAGCTGGATTAATGGATCGTCCAATTGGAAATTATAAAAAAATGCATAGGTCGTTAGAAGGAGTTCTAAGACACATATATATATTGTATATCCTCTAGTCACCTTATTGCCTCTATGAGGGAGAAAGAAAATTAAAGAACCCGCGGCTATCGGAAAAACTACAATTAGTGTTAACCAAGGAAAATAATTCGTGGTAAAGACAAGATACACTTGGCCGACAAAAACCCGTGCTCGAAAAAGAAAAAATAAGAATATATTCTATTTTCGAGTTTCGAGCACGGGTTTTTGCCGGTAATCGGTAAAAAAAAAAGAAACTGTTTTCAAAAAGGATTCAAGTGGGTTTTTGGGAACGTATCAATATCAATAAGCTAGACCCATACTTCTAGTCGTTTCATGCCATAAATAAACCCGAACACTCAAGAAATCCGTTGGACAGGCGGATTCGCATCGCTTACAACCAACACAATCCTCTGTTCTTGGAGCGGAAGCAATTTGCTTTGCTTTACATCCGTCCCAAGGTATCATTTCTAATACATCCGTGGGGCAAGCTCGGACACATTGAGTACACCCTATACATGTATCATAAATCTTTACTGAATGTGACATTGGATCTATCAATTTTTGTTTTGAACTTTTTAATTTTCGATCTAGTCAATTTTGAAACATCGTATATTTAAATACCAGATGAATCAATGATTTACCAGAATTTTTATAATTAACCCACTTCTGGATCAACTCCTAAGAGGGAACAAGGATACTTTGATTTCTTCCGGTTTCACAAACATGATCGAGGTTTGCGAATATTATATATCCTAAGCCGAATTGATGAATATTATGATTATGATTTATAAATACTACTTATTCAACAAAGTCGATTGATTGAGACGAGTCGATTTTCTGTTACGATAAATTGACGAAACAATAGCCGATCCGATAGCTGCTTCAGCGGCTGCAATAGCTATAACAAAAATTGAGAAAATATCTCCTTTTAATTGTCGACTATCAAAAAAATCAGAGAATGTTACGAAATTGATATTAACTGCATTTACTATAAGTTCAAGACACATCAGGGCCCGAACCATATTTCGGCTCGTAATCAATCCATAGATACCAATAGAAAATAAATAGGCACTCAAAACAAGTACATGCTCGAGCATCATTGACTAACTCCGTACCAATTTGATTCATTTCAATATGAACTGCAAGTGATTTGATTGCTTCGAATATCTCAAGTACGGAGCAAAAGAATCTATTTGATAATAGATCGAATACAAAAATTTCTATTTTTTCTATTGATCCGCGAATAGTATTCAACTAGACTTTAAAGAATTTAAGGGAAATGAATGTGATAACACATAAAAAAATCGAATTGTAATTGTGATTGCTATTTCGAGTTCTAAAGATTTGTTACTGACGAGCCACGGCAATTGCACCTATCAAAGCAACTAAAAGAATTATTGAAACGAGTTCAAACGGAAGAAAAAAGTCTGTTGATAAATGAATTCCAATTTGTTGACTATTACTTATCAAATCCTGTTCGATAATCTGGTTGGGTCGTGTAGTCCAAATAATCCCGTACCACGACGTATCTAGAATAGTAGCGATTAGTGAAAAAAAAATACTTGTACAAACCAGGGAAGTAAGTCCATTACTAACAGTCCAAAAATTCAAATGAAAATCTTTGGAATAGTCTGAATCATTCATGAACATTACAGCAAATATGATTAAAACATTTACAGCTCCCACGTAAATAAGGAGTTGCGCCGCAGCTACAAAATGGGAATTTGATAGAATATAGAATAAGGATATACAAACAAGAACCAATCCCAAGGAAAAGGCAGAATAAATGGAGTTGGTAAATAATACCACTCCCAGACCTCCTAATATAAGACCTGAGCCCAGAAAAACTAAAAGAAAATCATGTATTGGTCCAGGCAAATCCATTATATTAAACTAAGAGATAAATAAATCGAAATCTTGTTCATGAACTTATTGAACCGACCGGGCATTTTTTTTATGAGACATTCCCAATTCCAATTGAATTAAATTCAAATCTATTAAGGGGGAATTGGTGCGGATACTGTTATTGAATCAATTTCGTTCTTTTCTTTATTCTAAATGTCAATTTGAAATTGAAGCTATATAATATAGTTCCAAAAAAAAGCTTTGGTCTATATATTATTTCATTTCAATACAAATTAAGTTGTACTTCTTATCAACCAATCAACAGTTGGGATTTGGAGTTATTGTTCAAGTTCAAGCAAAGAAAAAGCCTTATTCCTTTATACCAACTATACTAAAACGGAACCCCAGTAATTTGAAATTAAGGGGTTTAGTTATTTTTTCTTTGAGGCGAATTCAACACTGTTCGAATTGTCAAATCGTCAATTACTGGCATTGGTAACCGACCTAATGCAATTTGATTATAATTCAATTCGTGACGGTCGTAAGTAGCAAGTTCATATTCTTCAGTCATTGATAAACAATTTGTTGGGCAATACTCAACACAGTTACCACAAAAAATACAAATTCCAAAATCAATACTGTAATTAAGCAATCGTTTCTTTCGAATATTTGTTTCAAATTTCCAATCAAGAACAGGCAGATCTATAGGGCATACACGAACACATACTTCACAAGCAATACATTTATCAAATTCAAAATGGATTCGGCCGCGAAAACGCTCCGATGTGATTAATTTTTCATAAGGATATTGAATACTCACAGGTAAACGATTTGCTTGGGATAAAGTAATCATGAAACTTTGACCAATGTATCTTGCAGCTCGTATTGTTTGTTGACCATAATTCATGAAACCAATTACCATAGGGAACATATCGTGAATATCTATGAATAATTTGAGTTTCTTTCTTTCTCTTGTTTGAGACAAGTAGTTAATATTCTATTCTTTTTTTTATAGCGAAAGGAGTTGGGAAGAGGTTGTTAATAATAAATTACCCAGAGAAATAGGTAAAAGAAATTTCCAGCCAAGATTTAATAGTTGGTCCATTCTTAGTCTCGGTAAAGTCCATCTTGTTGTAATCGGAAAGAACAAGAACAAATAAGTTTTAGCTAATGTAATAAAGATACCAATTGTCGTTCCAAAGATTCCATCCACTTTTTTTCTTTCAAATAGTTCAGGAACAAATATGTATGGAATGGAAAGATTCCAACCCCCCAAGTAAAGAACTGTTACAAATAATGAGGAAACTAATAGATTTAGATAGGAAGCAACGTAAAATAAACCAAATTTTATTCCTGAATATTCGGTTTGATAACCTGCTACTAGTTCTTCTTCTGCTTCTGGTAAATCAAAGGGTAATCGCTCGCATTCCGCTAGGGAAGAAATTAGAAAAACGATAAACCCTATAGGTTGACGCCACAAATTCCACCCCCAAAAACCATATTTTGATTGTGCCCCAACTATATCAACTGTACTTGAACTGTTAGATAATCATAGTCGGCGGTAACATTACGGTTCCCATCGCTATTACAAAACCGTACATGAGATTTTCACCTCATACGGCTCCTCAGGGCCACAAATAAATGTAAGGACGGGAGTTATCTTCATATGGTTATAGGATAGATAAAGTCAAAATCTAGTAGAGGGTCCCCAATTATACCACAGGAATTCTGTCTGCTCTAAGGATAAAAAAGTATTTCGGAATTAATCTCATCCTTTAAGAATTTCAATTTTGCTGTGTTGAGTAATAACTTAATCAACCCTTCAATAAAATACTCCTTGTCGAAATATAAATTGATATTTCACCCCATCCTTTTTTTAGTTTCGATTACGAAAAAGAATTAGACATTCAACTAGTTCATGAATCATGACACGAATTTGATTTCATCAATATAGGAAAGAAAGAATAAAGGGGTCCTTTCCTATTGGAATTTTATTTTTTCTATTTTTTTTGTTCCTATTCTTCTTTCTAAGAGAAAGGGGGGCTTAAAAAAAGGGGAAAGGATTATTTCGTTCCTGATAGTTATTTCTTTAACTGGCGGATAGGAGCATACTCTGGATCGGAATTGTGGGAAGTACTGCCTGATCATTTCTACCAACTTAAAGCCTCAATTAGTATTCTTTTTATGTTATGTAGAAGTATCCTTTTAGATAATTGATATAATCATAATCTACATTACTAACCCGTTGTGTGTTTTTTGGTGTTCCTTCCTATCCACCCATTTTGTGTTTTCAACCCCCGTAATCTATATGTATTGTAAGACATAGAAACGCCAATGAAAATTCCATACGGTTGGTCTTTTGAGCCCGCTTCAAGCTAGGATGATTAATCAACTAATCTTGGGGTAAGGGGCTTCCTCCACCTTTACTTTTGTTTACTTCCCCTTAATGCTTGTACATAGGAAATGAGACTTAAGCCACCTGTACTGCGAATTAAAAAGTTGTTTTCTTTCACTCATATATAACTATCAAATTTATTTTATTAACCTAATTTATTAACCCAAAGAATAAATGAATAAAAAGCAGAAGATCTCTATTTTTCTGTTCAAGTTCTTTTTTTTCTAGAACGAAAAGCAAAACAATAGGAAAACAAAAAGCTTAGGTTTTAGCGAATCGCACGTAGAGATATTGATAAAACACATAAAGTTAATGGTATTTCATAACTAATCGATTGAGCAGCAGCCCGCAGACCGCCTAAAAAGGAATATTTATTATTTGATCCATATCCTGACATAAGAAGTCCAATAGGAGCAATACTTGAAATGGCAATCCATAAAAAAATACCGATATTGAGGTCAGCTAAAACAAGGTTATAACTAAAAGGAATTACTGAAGAACTTAGTAGAATTGCTATGACTGCTATAGATGGTCCAATACTGAATAAACTACTATTTCCTCTAGATGGAAGAAGGTTTTCTTTGAAAAGTAGTTTTGTCCCATCTGCTAAAGCTTGAAGAATTCCCAAGGGACTAGCGTATTCAGGCCCAATACGTTGTTGTATTCCTGCAGATATTTCTCTTTCTAACCACACAATTACTAGGACACCTATTGTGATTGCCACTACCGGAGTCGAAATAGGGGCAAGTGCCCACATGATCCCATAGACCTCTTGCAGGGATTCCAGTCTGGAAAAAGAATTGATATCTTGTATTTCTGTTGTATCAATTATCATTTCAACGATCAACTTCCCCCATAATAATATCTATACTACCTAATATTGTCATAATATCAGCCAATTTCATTCTTTTAACTAACTGAGGAAGAATTTGCAAATTGATAAAACCCGGCGGGCGAATTTTCCATCTCCAAGGAAAACCACTTTGATCTCCTATCAGAAAAATTCCCAATTCCCCTTTTGGGGCTTCTACTCTCACATAAAGTTCTTGTTTCGTCAATTCAAAAGTGGGAGAAGGCTTTTTACTAATGAATCGATCTTCAAAATCATTCCATTTTGGATCGCTTTCTCTATCAAAACATCGAATTTCTAAATTTTCATAGGGTCCCCCTGGAATTCCTTCTAAAGCCTGTTGAATAATCTTTATAGATTCCGTCATTTCACTGATTCGGACTAAATAACGAGCTAATGAATCTCCTTCTTTTTGCCACTGGACTTCCCAATCAAATTCGTCATAACACTCATAATGATCAACTTTACGAAGATCCCATTCTATTCCAGACGCTCGTAGCATTGGTCCGGATAAACCCCAATTTATTGCTTCTTCTCCACCAACAATGCCTACTCCTTCAACCCGTTCCAAAAAAATAGGGTTTCGCGTAATAAGTTTTTGATATTCAGAAACCCCCGTTAAAAAATAATCGCAGAAATCTAAACATTTATCTATCCAACCATGAGGTAAATCAGCCGCTATTCCTCCGATACGAAAATAATTATGCATCATCCGCATACCAGTGGCAGCTTCGAACAGATCATATACTAATTCTCTTTCTCTGAAAATATAGAAGAAAGGAGTCTGTGCACCAATATCTGCCATAAAAGGGCCAAGCCATAACAGATGGGAAGCTATACGACTCAACTCCAACATAATTACTCGGATATAGCCGGCTCTTTTGGGTACTTGAATATTTCCCAAGAGTTCGGGTCCATTTACAGTTATTGCTTCGGTGAACATAGTAGCTAAATAATCCCACCGGGTTACATAAGGCAGATATTGTATAATTGTTCGGTTTTCCGCAATTTTTTCCATCCCTCGGTGTAAATAACCCAATATTGGTTCACAGTCAATAACATCTTCACCATCTAGAGTAACGATAAGACGAAGAACACCGTGCATTGATGGGTGGTGAGGTCCCATATTGACTATCATAAATTCTTTTTCTGTAGCTAGTATACTCATAGGTTTTTACTCGATTCATTCTTACATGAATTGTTGAAAACAACAAAAAGTTCATCAAGATTCAAAATCAAATAATTCGAAAATTTTTTTTATCAAATTAACGATTTTTTGACTCCCGAATATTCAACTTACTAATTAATTCTTTATAACGTACTCTATTTTTCTTGGACAAATACACTAGTAGACGTTGGCGTTTTTCCAAAATTTTCCGTAGACCCCTTTGAGATAAATAGTCTTTTCTGTGTAATTCTAAATGTAAAGTAAGTCTCCGTATCTTATTAGTGAAACGTAATACTTGAAATTCAACCGATCCACAGTTTTCTTCTTTTTTTTCTTGAAACATAACTGAGACGAATGGATTTTTTACCATAAAAAGAAACCCTCTCTCCCTCCTTTTTTGAAGATTAACTTGACTGACTAGTGATAATAATACCAGTTACTTGAATTTTATATATACTTTTATATATACAATAATCTTAAGTTCGTTATGAACTTGCTAGAAAATCAATAATCAATCCAATTTGCAATTTGATTGGTATCAAAAAGGATGGTATATTTCTGCAAAACAGAAAAATAGGACCGAAAATAAAAATAGCTTCTTGATTCATTTATGGATCTAATTAAGATGTATGCCATTAAATTGGTATCTTGTATCAGACTGAAATGGAAGACAAGACATGTATCCATTTCTTTGTTTTCATGTCCCAAACATGGACATGGTCGATAGGAAAAGCACACTATTAACGAATTTTCAATCGTGGATACATATGTACCCTTACCATACTGAAAAGACTACCATTATTGGTATTAAACCAATAGCGATTCATACAAATTAAATCTTCTAATCGAGAATTAGTCCAAATAAAGAACTTTAATTTAATTAGTTTATTTTTCTCTCTAGAAAAATATTTGTTTTTATCCAAAAAGTAACCCCGATCTTTTACGTTAGTACAAAATAATGGATTTCTCTCCATACCGTTTTGATTCTTCGAATTGAAACAAATTAGGGTTGTTAATTCTCTACGACGTTTAGGGAATAAACTATTTTCAGGAACAAGCAAATCATAATGATTTTTGTTTCTATTTCCAGTCGTCTTTTGATGTTTTGCAATAAATTCATTAAAATTTTTTTTATCAACATAGCCTTTTTCGTGGTATCTTTTAGTAATTTTGCGCTTATTCTTATGAACCCATGAAATACCTACGATTTGATATATAAAAAATTGTCCATCATTTTTTACAGACAAACGACGGGGTTCGATAATAAGCATTCCCCCTTTCGTCAATTCTGTAAGAGCGAAATCCTTCTTAGTGATCAAAATAGCCAAACTAATTTCTCCTCCTTGAATAGAGGCTATAGTAATGTCGCTAGGATTTTTCAGCCGAACCAGGTGACAATATACTTTCATATCATTGAGTATTTTTTCCCTGAAAGAAACAGTACCTCTCCATCTCAATTGCAAACACAAATATTTTTTTAGGAAGAAATAAAACTGTACGTCTGTTTCTCTCTTGTATTGCTTTTTCTTTATACGTTTTTTACTGTCCGATCTCGTTGAATTTTCTTCAACATCCTTTTCGTGGTTTGAGAGAACTGATCCAAGACTTACTTGGTTTTGCGCATCTGATTCTGGATTTCCTTGGTCTGCGAGCTCTTTTTCTTCTTGACTTTGATTCGATAATTCAAGATATTCTTTTTGATTGGATGATATAAAAGGATACGCTTCTTTTTTTCCGGTTAGCATTTTTTTACCATTTCCATTAAAATTGAAAAGAAGTAATTTGATTGGTATGATCCATGGTTTTGTTCTATATGCATTAAAAAGTAGCGCAAATTCTGGAAAGAACCAAGGCTCCAGGTTTGATATAGGACAACTTAGTATTTCTTCATTCATTCCCATCCAATCAAAAAGTGTTTTTTTTTTGTTGGATGGGTTAATTTCTTCATTTTGATGAATTGTAAGATAAAAAGGGTTTCTTTTATTAATTGCATCAAATTTTTTAGAATTATTGGACCCAATCTTAGTATTTTGCTTACTGTTGGTACCAGTATCCATATCAACCCAGACTTCAATATTGACCTTATTTCGAAGATAAAAATTAAGAATTTTCCAATCAAAAAATTTTCTATACAAGAATTTATCCATATCCATAATATCATCTTTTCCTAGATAATTATTGATAGGGATACCTCCCGGCATAGCAAATAAATTTCCTTTCTTTATATTGTAATTATAATAATACTCTTCTTTATTATTTACTTGACCTAGTGATCTATCAATATATGAGTCTTTCTTATCTTCATAATTAATTGATTTATATGATAAAAGAGAATATCTATAGTGTTTTTTAAAATTCGATTTTTTATTATGTAATAAGTCTGCTTCAAAAAAATGTTGTTTTTCGCAATGAGTTAATCCCTCTTTTTCATATGAATTGAAATCGTTATTTTGAGCCATACAACGGTGATGGGCTCTATTTCGCCATTCTTGTGGTACTAATCTAGCCCATTTAATCCGAGAGAAATCATATTGATAATGATTGCTTAACCGGTTTTTCCATAGATTCCTTCCAAAATGCCAAAAAGGTTTATGTCTTAATTGGTAATTAAATATTCCGTGTTTGTCAAAAAAATATGTTATTTCATTATTAAGAAATAGAGATGTTCCGCGATATTGAAGAATAGGTCTTAAATTCAAAAAGTTAAAATTTGGGGCTTGTAACAATTTGTAAAATACATATGCTTGCGATTGTGAAAAAGAGGATAAATTACAAGAAATCTTTGAATTCTTATTACTAATCTTCAAAAGTGATTTTTTGACAGTCGAAATAAAGTGAATTCTATTTTGATTTGTTTTATTAATTATTTCCGGATTTTCTTCATTATTGTGGATGGTATTCTCAAAAATTTT